CCAATATTGTACCGAGGGCATCTTTAGAGTATACCGAATCAGTATAGCTACCCTTATTCTGACACAGCAACGCGATTGGAATCACTATCGAAAGGAAATGCTAAATAATTTATTTCTTCCTTTACCTCTGGATGTAAAATGGTGCTGTATTTAATAGAAAATTCTTACAATGAAAGAGATTATCATATTTCCATAATAGATGCGAGATCTAGAAATTGCCCTTCCGTGGTTGTAAAGACAGTTTAATCCCCCTTTCATTTTTTTTAGGAATTGGTTAATCGTCCAGTAACAAATACGAATAGTAATATAGTAGATCCTATTCGATGAACGAAGAAAGAAAAGAATAAAATAATTGGAATCAATAGTTGTAATAAATTGTTGGATTGGATCTCAATCCAAATCTGGATTTAGCTATAAGAACGAGACTTTATGTTTTTTAAATATGGGAAATAAAAACGGAAAAATTGTATTCAAAAAAAAAGAATTCAAAAAGAGTTTCATTTTTGAATGAAGTTACACGATCTAGTTCGTATTATTAGTTTATGCTCAACCACTGGGTCGGTAGGAATCGCAGGGTGGCTAGATGTTAGAAATGAGAAATTAGTTTCTTTTATATGCCCGCTTATCTTTGTGCGTGGCGTTTATAATGATAGATGAATCAAAAACTTTCAATTGAACTTATTCTTTCAATTGAAAGTTTTGTATATCCTCCTTTTTTACAAAAATCGAAACTTAGGTAAATGCTTTAGAAACATATGTATAAAAAGACCTTATTTCATTTAACCCCCTCATGCTTACTATAACTAGTTATTTTGGTTTTCTACTGGCGGCTTTAACTATAACTTCAGCTCTATTTATTGGTCTGAGCAAGATACGACTTATTTAAAATTTCTCTATTTAAAAGAAACAATTCAGAAACAGAAAGGAAATCTTTCTGTGAGATTTCTCGTGTATTCTGTAGTTACTTTAGGGGCCAATTGTCGATTCTTGGTTATTGAGATTCACGCCAATTTGGATTAATATTTAGGTATAGATATAATATTACCTTTTTTTCTCCTTTTCAAAAAAAATTGAAATGATTGAAGTTTTTTTATTTGGAATCGTGTTAGGCCTAATTCCTATTACTTTGGCTGGATTATTCGTAACTGCATATTTACAATACAGACGTGGTGATCAGTTGGATCTTTGATTAATTTTGACCTCCTCCTTTCTTTAATCCCCGGGAGGTCAAATTATAATTACTGTGCAAGTGACTAAATCCATTTCAGTCTAATCCGATCTACGAAGAAAAAATCACGCTCTGTAGGATTTGAACCTACGACATCGGGTTTTGGAGACCCGCGTTCTACCGAACTGAACTAAGAGCGCTTTCTTATCAGAATAGAAAAGACTATAAAAAAAAGATTGTTTTTCTAACACGAATCCATTTTATATTTTATAGGGATATATTTTATAGTTTCATAAAAATGAATGATTCTGGGAAACTTGAATCGATCTCAATTGATTCCTCGTTACTGCTCAAAGGGTCAGTGATAGGTAGGGATGACAGGATTTGAACCTGTGACATTTTGTACCCAAAACAAACGCGCTACCAAGCTGCGCTACATCCCTTCAATTGTTCTACAGTGTCATTGTAGAGAATTCCTGCCTTGTTTTCCATATCCCTATTTCCTCCATCGAAAAACACAATTTATGCCCATTTCGTTTTTTTGATCTTATTTAACATATAATAATAAGAAAACAAAAAGACTTATTATATATATATGAAATACAAAATCCCGTATAAAAAAATAATTATTTTTGGTTACAATAAATAACAAAAGGAGGTTTTTCAATGCGAGATCTAAAAACATATCTCTCCGTGGCCCCAGTATTAAGTACGCTATGGTTCGGGGCTTTAGCAGGCCTATTGATAGAGATTAATCGTTTTTTCCCGGATGCGTTGACATTCCCCTTTTTTCATTCTAATTATTGACATCGGGGGGGGGGGGGGTGAATAAAATTCGAGATACAATTAAATATCTATGACTAGTTACCCCCCTTTTTTCTCTTTTTTATTTCTTATTTTTAGAATAAGGGGCGAAAGGGAAAGATATAGAAGTGGATTCGGCGTCTGCGAGACTGGGGTTCAAACTCGAATTAAATTCTTATTAATAAGAATAAGGGCGTGGGGATAGAGTAGTAAAATGTGGGTCTAGGGCAAGAAGACAAGATCTTTAATTGAAATGCCGTCCTTCAAATAGAAATAGAGTTTCTAGATCATTATCTTACTTATTATTTACTATGGCTTTTCTTTGATTGATTATTACTTTATTGATTTTGATCTTTTAGAGTTGGATTTCAAGTTAAGTAACTTTTATTTATTTCTTTCGAATCAAAATAGAAGAGTTGAGTAAATCAAAAATCCAAGGGAGGTTCATGGCCAAGAGGAAAGATGCGCGAATAACGGTAATTTTGGAATGTACTAGTTGTATCCGAAATAGTGTTAAGAAGGTACCAACAGGCAGTTCCAGATATATTACTCAAAAGAATCGGCACAATACGCCGAATCGATTAGAATTGAGAAAATTCTGTCCCTATTGTTACAAACATATGATTCATGGGGAAATAAAGAAATAGATCGAACGGCATACGTCTTATCCCTGAAAAGGTAAAGATGGCATTATATAGAACATATTAAAATATAAAAGAATCCTGTTGGGGGTTAAGATGACAATTAAGAAATAGGATTTTCAGGATAAGAAATAAATTAAACAAACAAACCATGGATAAATCCAAGCGACCTTTTCTTAAATCCAAGCGATCTTTTCGTAGGCGGTTGCCCCCGATTCAATCGGGGGATCGAATTGATTATAGAAACATGAGTTTAATTAGTCGATTTATTAGTGAACAAGGAAAAATATTATCTAGGCGGGTGAATAGATTGACCTTGAAACAACAACGATTAATTACTATAGCTATAAAACAAGCTCGTATTTTATCTTTGTTACCCTTTCTCAATAATGAGAAACAATTTGAAAGAACCGAGCCGGCCGCTAGGGCTGCAGGCCTTAGAACCCGAAATAAATAAGCTTTTTCTTTGTTCACTTGAATCAGAATTCCAACCCGAACTCAAATGCAAATTAATGTTTTGTTCGACAAATCCGAGAATCCAGATTTGATTACCGGGCCGTAACAAAAAAACGAATCGAAAAAAGATTTTTTATTGAACGTGTTCATTCGTTTTGACTACTTTAACATATTTTTTCATAGTAATTTGACCCCACCTTCCCGGAGTTCATTCTCCGGGTAACTCCATTTAAATTATTCCAGTGTATTCTTTACAATCTGCTTCTTTTCGGATTTCGTTGGAAATCATATAAAGACAATTCCGATTTGATATCGCTATTTGAGCTAGTATTTTACGATTAATAATCAACCGTCTATTGTATAGATCGTGTATTAATTTACTATAATTATAAGATACCCCCCCTTCCCGAATTACTGCGTTTATACGAGTGATCCACAAACGACGAAAATTTCTCTTTTGATTGTCCCTATCGCGATGAGCCGAAACCAAAGCTCTCATTTTCTGCTGAGTAATAGTTCGAGTAAGTCTTGAATGGGCCCCCAAAAAACTTGATGCAAATAAACGAATTTTTGTTCTACGTCTCCGAGCTATATATCCGCGTTTAATTCTGGTCATTGAATAAATAAAACTTTGACGAATAACTAATCGATTTCTTTTCTTTCAGTTATCCTTTTCCCCGCCCTGGTCTATTAATAACCAAACGGATTTTTCCAATGTATAAAATAAAAATTCCAATGGCTTCGGCTACTATAACCTTCCCGACCACGATTTTCTTTTTTAGGTATTTGACTGTGAAATACAAAATAAATAAGAAATTTTCTTTTGCTAGGTGTCAAAAAGAAAGTCAATAAAAATTATAAATTAAATGGATAAAGAAATCGTGGGTTACATCGTTTCTATGGTTACTTCTTAAACGGCGAGGTCTTCTCTATACACCGGAGCCTTAAAAAAACAAAACTTCATTTAATCAATGTTTTTGGTAACTTGTATAGTTCACACCGCGCTATTTGGCTCTACCCATAAATTATACAGTAACAGGTCTTTCACAGCGAGACCCGCCTATACAGTAACGGTATTTAATTCTGAAAGTTAGCCGGATAGCTGACCCTCGTAGTCCGTTCTTGACCGGCTGAGAACTTCATTTTTATGTTTTTTTGAAAAGTCCAATAAGATTTCCTCCGCTTAATGGATAACCATTTGTTACCAATGGAGAATTGGTTATCATCTTAAATTCAGGTGGTTGGATTTGCAACAACGGAAACCATAAACTTTATCCACAATTAGGGGGATCGATTTGCTTATTTTTAGATAGTGAACGGAGTTCCTTCGTCCATTCTATCCTATTCGCTGGTATTGATCATTTATACTGGAAAGCGGATTTTTGCTTTTTTGTGTCAGTTCATGATCTAAACGAGCCGCACATACACCCTAGTACATGTCCCTCGGCGCTGAGGACACCCCCCAAGAGCGGGAGATTTCGTGACATTTCGGATTGGCTGTCTTGTATTTCTAATAAGTTGTTTAATAGTTGGCATGTTGAATTATATACCTATATAGGGGCTGGTTTAGATTGATCCTAACCGGTTTAATAGAATAATAAACTCGGATTTAAAATCTTAAATCATGAATTTGCACAAAAGACATTTTTTTTCACCCAACTGCTACAAGATCAACAATTCCGTAAGCTTGGGCTTCTGTTGCTGACATAAAAACGTCCCTTTCCATGTCTTCCGATACAACCCATAATGGTTTACCCGTCCTTTGTACATAAACCCTTGTGAGGGTTTCTCGTAGTTTCAGCAGTTCTTCCGCTTCCAGGATAAATTCGCCCGTTTGTGCCTCATAAAAAGAACTAGCGGGTTGATGGATCATTACCCTGATGATATAAGGGTTCTCTATCTGGTGTGATGAAACGAACCGAAAAGAAAGA